ATGACTCGAAATCCTTTTCATCTAGTAGAATTTAGTCCTTGACCTCTTACAGGATCCCTAGGAGCTATATTTTTAACTTTAGGATTAACTGCATGATTTCATAACCATGGTATCATCACTATATCTTTAGGTTTATTTTTAATCTCAATAACCATATTTCAATGGTGACGAGATATTGTACGAGAAAGTACATTTCAAGGATACCACACTATAAAAGTATCTCTAGGAATACGTATAGGTATAATTTTATTTATTACATCAGAAGTATGTTTCTTCTTTGCATTCTTCTGAGCCTACTTTCACAGTAGATTAGCCCCTAACACAGAAGTAGGTGCCTGCTGACCTCCTATTTACATTCACCCTTTAAACCCTTTCCAAGTACCTTTATTAAACACAGCAATTTTATTAGCATCAGGAGTTACCGTAACCTGAGCTCATCATGCTCTTATAGGAGGAGATCATAAAGAAGCTGTTCAATCTATATTACTAACTATTATTTTAGGATTTTACTTCACAGTCCTTCAAGCTCAAGAATATATAGAAACCTCATTCTCTATTTCAGATAGAGTTTATGGAGCTACCTTTTTTGTAGCCACAGGATTCCATGGACTTCATGTTATAATTGGATCAATATTCTTATTCACTTGTTTAATTCGAATTTTGTATCACCACTTCTCTACCAATCACCATTTTGGTTTTGAAGCTGCAGCCTGATACTGACACTTTGTAGACGTTGTATGATTAATTTTATACACTTGTATTTACTGATGAGGCTCATAATCAATAAATTATCATCAAATTATTTAAAATACATGGCATTATACTTTATTTTATAGAAGATATGATTTGCACTCATAAAGAAAGATATTATCTTTAATGCCAATAACCCAGTGAAAAGCCAAAAAGAGGCATTTAACTGTTAATTAAAAAACTGTAATTTTTATTACTTCGCTGGCCAACACTGCGCCGGAATGAACGGATTATATTGATGTTATAAATTATAAGGTTTTCCTTCTGTGTTTATGATAACTATTATTATTTACTTAACTATTTTAATAATTGTTAACTTAGTTTTATTAATTTTAGGCTTAACAATTAATAAACGATCCTATATAGACCGAGAAAAAAATTCCCCTTTTGAGTGTGGTTTCGACCCTTCAATTCATACTCGAGCCCCTTTCTCTATACGATTTTTTCTTTTAGCAGTAATTTTTTTAATTTTTGATGTAGAAATTATCTTACTTATACCCCTAACAATAAATATTATAAAATCTAATACCCATTGACCATTAACAAGATCTATTATCTTTCTAATAATTTTATTATTAGGTTTATTCCATGAGTGAAATCAAGGATCCCTAAATTGAATAAAATAATACTATTTAAATATTAGAAATATATAAATATGCGATGACTATTTTCTACAAACCATAAAGACATTGGTACCTTATATTTTATCTTTGGTATCTGGGCAGGACTATTAGGTACATCATTAAGATTAATGATTCGTACCGAATTAGGTCAACCCGGATCTTTATTAAATGATGATCAATTATATAACGTAGTAGTTACTGCTCACGGATTCATTATAATTTTTTTCATAGTTATACCTATTATAATTGGAGGATTTGGTAACTGGTTAGTTCCCTTAATATTAGGTGCTCCAGATATAGCATTCCCACGTATAAACAATATAAGATTCTGACTACTTCCTCCATCCTTAACTCTTTTATTAGCTTCATCTGCTGTAGAAAGAGGAGCCGGAACAGGTTGAACAGTTTATCCCCCTTTATCTAGGAATTTATCCCATGCTGGTCCTTCAGTTGATCTAGCAATTTTCTCACTCCACTTAGCTGGTGTCTCTTCCATTTTAGGTGCAATTAATTTCATTACAACTATCTTAAATATACGATGAGAAGGTCTTCAAATAGAACGTCTTCCTTTATTTACATGATCTGTATTTATTACAGCCATTTTATTGCTACTCTCCTTACCAGTGCTAGCAGGTGCAATTACTATGCTGTTAACTGATCGAAACTTCAATACTACTTTTTTTGATCCTAGTGGAGGGGGAGACCCAATTTTATACCAACATTTATTTTGATTCTTTGGGCATCCCGAAGTATATATTTTAATTTTACCTGCCTTTGGTATTATTTCACACATTGTATCTCACCACTCTTTAAAGAAAGAAATTTTTGGAGCTTTAGGTATAATTTACGCCATACTATCAATTGGTCTCCTAGGTTTTATTGTCTGAGCACATCATATATTCACCGTAGGAATGGATGTAGATACTCGAGCTTATTTCACATCAGCAACAATAATTATTGCAATTCCTACCGGAATTAAAGTATTTAGTTGATTAGCAACTATTTATGGTTCTCCTATTAAATATAATACACCTATACTCTGAGCATTAGGGTTCATCTTTTTATTTACTGTAGGAGGTTTAACAGGTATTATTCTTTCTAATTCATCATTAGATATTATACTTCATGATACATATTATGTTGTAGCTCATTTCCATTATGTCTTATCTATAGGAGCCGTGTTCGCTTTATTTGCTGGTTTTAACCATTGATACCCTTTAATTACAGGATTAACACTAAACCAACAATGAACCAAAGCTCATTTTATGACGATATTCTTAGGTGTCAACGTAACTTTTTTTCCTCAACATTTTCTAGGATTAGCAGGAATACCTCGACGGTACTCAGATTATCCAGATTGTTATACTAAATGAAACATAGTATCATCTATAGGATCTATAATTTCACTTACTAGTGTGTTGTTCTTTATTTTTATTGTTTGAGAAAGTTTAATTTCACAACGAACTGTGATTTGATCTAACCACATAACTACATCTTTAGAATGAGACAACCGTCTTCCAGTTGACTTCCATAGTCTCCCTGAAACAGGGGCTCTTTATATTTAATATGACCTACTGAGGACAATTAGGATTTCAAGATGCTTGTTCCCCTTTAATAGAACAAATTATTTTTTTTCATGATCACGCTATATTTGCTATTATTATAGTTCTAACTATAGTAATATACATATCTATAATTCTTATAACCAATAAATTTTCATGTCTTAATATTACTGAAAGACAAAAAATTGAAACCATTTGAACTATTGCTCCAGCATTAATTCTTTTACTGTTAGCTCTACCTTCATTACGATTACTCTACCTACTTGATGAAACTAACAACCCTTTAATTACTATTAAAACTATAGGGCACCAATGATATTGAAGCTATGAATATTCAGATTTTCTAGATATTGAATTTGATTCTTATATAATTCCCACAAATGATTTAGAATTGGGTAACTTTCGATTATTAGAAACTGATCATCATTTAATTTTACCAATAAAAACTAATACACGTATTATTGTTTCTTCAGCAGACGTAATTCATTCATGAGCAGTCCCTTCATTAGGAGTTAAAGTAGATGCTATTCCAGGACGACTAAATCAATTAATATTATACCCCAGACGTCCAGGACTTTATTATGGTCAATGTTCAGAAATTTGTGGAGCCAATCACTCATTTATACCTATTACATTAGAAATTGTTAATATAGATTATTTTATTAAATGACTAAATTTAATAAATGAACAATGAAAAGTTAGTTAAATTATAACATAAAATTGTCAATTTTAAATTACTATATTTTATAGTACTTATCGTATGCCACAATTATCCCCTATTAATTGATTATTCTTATTTGTTATATTCTGATCTATTATAACTATCAATACATCTATTATATGATGAAATACCAGTAATATTTATACAATTAGTAAAACACCTAAATCAAGTATAACCATTAAATACAAATGATAACATGATAGTAGACATCTTTTCTTCTTTTGATGACCATAATTCAACATTACTTTCAGCTCATTTTATAACATGAACGCTATCTTTATGATCATTGTTCTTTATTAATTCCTCTTACTGAATTAATCCTTCTAACTTAACTAATATTATAAATATACCTAAACAAGCTATCAATATTCAAACAACTCGATCTTATAGTATGAATTTAGGAGGTTTTAGTTTAATAGTATCCTCTTTATTTATTACTATTATTAATTTCAATATATTAGGTTTAATACCTTATGTTTTTAGAACAACAAGTCATTTAGCAATGACTTTCACATTAGCAGTCCCATTATGATTATCCTTAATCATTTCTTCTTATTCTAATAATCCATATTCAAGAGTAGCATTTATACTTCCTTTAGGTACACCAACTTTCTTAATCCCTTTCCTTCCTATTATTGAAACTTTAAGGATCCTTGTTCGTCCAATTACATTATCTATTCGATTAGCAGCTAATATTAGAGCAGGGCACATTATTTTAACTCTAATTGGTGATTACTTAACAATCTCATTACTATCAAGAGACTATATAATTTCAATATTAGTTATACTTGTACAAGTAGGTTACTTCATCTTTGAAATTGGTATTGGTATTATTCAAGGTTATATTTTCTCACTACTAATTACATTATATACAGATGACCATCAATAGATAATATTAAAATAAATACAATATTATATTTAAAGATAATATTATCACCCTAACACCTTCAACGTTATGCTCTCATTAAGCTATTTAAACAATATATCAAAACTAATTATACAATATAATTATTTTCTCAATGTAAGTGAGACACATTAGTTATGTTAAATTTTGTATTAATTCCAGGAACAGCTTCCACTACCCCTACTATGTTACGACTTATCTTATTTTCCAACAAGAGCGACGGGCGATATGTACGCATTATAAAACCCAATTCATAAGAACTCACTATTTATAATATTCTTATTACTACCAAGTCCAACTTCATAAAAAAATTACATTCTTTAATCCGATTAAAAAATATAAATTGTAGCTCACTTGAAAACCTTTTTCATAAACTGCATTTTGACTTGACATCACAACCATAATATTATTTAGTTTTTTCCAAAATTTTTACAAAATAAACTGACGACAGCAATACACAAACTGTTATAATTCAAAAAAAAGTAAGTATAAATTGAGGATTATCAAATTAATAAGCAAGCTCCCCTGGTAGGATATATAACACCGCCAAACCTTTTAAGTTTCAAACAATCTAAAGAACTACATATATATATATGTTCACATTTATACTACTTAAGTAACAAAATTTTTAAAATAAAGAATAATAGGGTCTCTAATCCTAGTTTATTCAAACCTTATTTTCAAAGAATTTATAATAGAATTATATAATTAATAACAATAATTAAATTTTACCTACTTTTACTGTCCTCATTAATTCTAATTAATAAATAAATATTACTTTATTTTATACTATATAAATATAAACTAAAAGCATTGGTATAACCGCAGATGCTGGCACCAATTTAACCACTTTTTAAAACACTAACTATATCAAACTCTCATTCATTGTATAAATATAAATACTGCGTAGCCTAATTAAATTATCTTAGTAAAATACTAACAACATAAATTATTACTTAAAAAATATTAAATTTATATAAATAATAACACACTTAAACAAAACGATTATATAAAAATCTAGCATATATAAATTTAGTAATAGCTTATATAATAACCAAAGCCAAATTAAATTGAATAAAGATATCTCACAATCCTTTTAGATAATAAATCAACAATAATTATTTACTTATTCATTTTTAAAGTCTTAACACATTATAATGTATCCTAAAGTTTGCAACTTCATATTTTAAATAAACTACAAGACCTTGTTACAACGAAAGGTCCCGAGCCTTTTCCTTAAAATCCAAAAATTTACGTGCCTTACACCACAATGTATTTACACTACCAATTCTTTTTACATTTAGACTATATATATATAATAAACACTATTAAATTTAAATATAGATCATTAGACATACCTCGAAGATTCCCATTTTTATAACTCCTTACTCTATTGCGCCGTGTATATAATACATTCTAAACATTTATCTAGCATAAGTTATTTAATCTAATTATCCTGAGACCCATCCCAACCTAAATAAATGTAAAGAACATAATTATGAAATATTATACTCTTTTAATAAATTATAAACATATAATATAAAAGATTATATATTAATTTAGCCTTTTAACAACATTAATTAATAATAGGTATGAATTTATAATTATTTTATTTAATAAATGTATATATATATATATACATGATACCCCTAATACTAATTTATAAAAATAATTACCGTAAAAAAAGGCTCCTTACCCCCCCCCTTTTTATTTACACTTTTATTAAATCAAAAAATAACGATCAGCCATAATTTTTATTCGTTAATTTTTACTCAATTTATAATCATCATTTCTTAAAAATGAAAAAATATTATTTATGTAGATATATATGACTCGAAATCCTTTTCATCTAGTAGAATTTAGTCCTTGACCTCTTACAGGATCCCTAGGAGCTATATTTTTAACTTTAGGATTAACTGCATGATTTCATAACCATGGTATCATCACTATATCTTTAGGTTTATTTTTAATCTCAATAACCATATTTCAATGGTGACGAGATATTGTACGAGAAAGTACATTTCAAGGATACCACACTATAAAAGTATCTCTAGGAATACGTATAGGTATAATTTTATTTATTACATCAGAAGTATGTTTCTTCTTTGCATTCTTCTGAGCCTACTTTCACAGTAGATTAGCCCCTAACACAGAAGTAGGTGCCTGCTGACCTCCTATTTACATTCACCCTTTAAACCCTTTCCAAGTACCTTTATTAAACACAGCAATTTTATTAGCATCAGGAGTTACCGTAACCTGAGCTCATCATGCTCTTATAGGAGGAGATCATAAAGAAGCTGTTCAATCTATATTACTAACTATTATTTTAGGATTTTACTTCACAGTCCTTCAAGCTCAAGAATATATAGAAACCTCATTCTCTATTTCAGATAGAGTTTATGGAGCTACCTTTTTTGTAGCCACAGGATTCCATGGACTCCATGTTATAATTGGATCAATATTCTTATTCACTTGTTTAATTCGAATTTTGTATCACCACTTCTCTACCAATCACCATTTTGGTTTTGAAGCTGCAGCCTGATACTGACACTTTGTAGACGTTGTATGATTAATTTTATACACTTGTATTTACTGATGAGGCTCATAATCAATATTAAGTGGCCGAATTTATAAGCACTAGACTTTTAATCTAGATAATGATTTAATAATAATCCTTAATAATAAACAAGAAATGATATATCATATATGATTTCGGCTCATACCTAAGATGTTAATTACATCCTTGTTTACTAAATATAATTATTTAAAACCATACAATATTAAAGATAATTAGGAATAAAATAAAGCTGCTAACTTTATTTTGAGCAACTCGAAACTGTTCTATCTTTTATGAATAACAAATTTTTTCCCTCTAATTTCTTATTTATTTTAATTATAATTACAGGTACATTATTTTCATTATCATCTTCACACTGATTAACTATATGAATAGGTTTAGAAATTAATTTAATAGGATTTTTACCATTAATAAACATTAAAGGAAAAACCCTAGAGGCAGAAGCCGCTATAAAATATTTTATTATTCAAAGAATAAGATCCAGAGTTCTTATTATTACATCGGTCCTTATATATAATATCAACATATCATGATATTCTATATTTACAAACAATATTTTTAGAAATATAATTATTTTATCTTTAGTATTAAAACTTGGAGGGGCACCATTACACTTTTGGGTCCCAAGAATTGCTAAACAAATATCATGAAGTATTTTATTTATAATACTCACTTGACAAAAACTAGCCCCCTTACTCATATTAAGTCTTGTTAATTCAAACCTAATAACTATTATAATAATTTCAATTATATCTACCATTGTAGGAAGAATTATGGCCTTAAACCAAACTAATATCCAGCTAATTATAACCTATTCTTCTATTTCTCACCTAGGTTGAATATTATCTATAATTTCTATTAATAGATCTCTAAGTATAATTTATTTTTTCAATTATGTTATAATTTCAATACCACTAATAAATATATTAAGGTCAAATTTAGGAAATCACTTATTTATACTAACCCAAAAAACAAAAGTAAACAATATAATTTCTATTTCTCTTATCTTATCACTTGGAGGTCTTCCTCCGCTTCTAGGATTTATATCAAAACTTATTATCCTAATTTCTCTAATTGAAATAAAACTTGTAATGCTAACAATACTTATATTTGTAGGAACTTTGATTAGATTATATTTTTATTTAAATATATCTTTAATACTGATAATTAAATCTTACAAAAACCTTAATACAACATACCCAAGTAAATTATATAACCCAATCATCTCTTTTAATCTACTTGGTAGTTTTATTATTTACCCACTAATTATTATATTTATTAAATATGCGATGACTATTTTCTACAAACCATAAAGACATTGGTACCTTATATTTTATCTTTGGTATCTGGGCAGGACTATTAGGTACATCATTAAGATTAATGATTCGTACCGAATTAGGTCAACCCGGATCTTTATTAAATGATGATCAATTATATAACGTAGTAGTTACTGCTCACGGATTCATTATAATTTTTTTCATAGTTATACCTATTATAATTGGAGGATTTGGTAACTGGTTAGTTCCCTTAATATTAGGTGCTCCAGATATAGCATTCCCACGTATAAACAATATAAGATTCTGACTACTTCCTCCATCCTTAACTCTTTTATTAGCTTCATCTGCTGTAGAAAGAGGAGCCGGAACAGGTTGAACAGTTTATCCCCCTTTATCTAGGAATTTATCCCATGCTGGTCCTTCAGTTGATCTAGCAATTTTCTCACTCCACTTAGCTGGTGTCTCTTCCATTTTAGGTGCAATTAATTTCATTACAACTATCTTAAATATACGATGAGAAGGTCTTCAAATAGAACGTCTTCCTTTATTTACATGATCTGTATTTATTACAGCCATTTTATTGCTACTCTCCTTACCAGTGCTAGCAGGTGCAATTACTATGCTGTTAACTGATCGAAACTTCAATACTACTTTTTTTGATCCTAGTGGAGGGGGAGACCCAATTTTATACCAACATTTATTTTGATTCTTTGGGCATCCCGAAGTATATATTTTAATTTTACCTGCCTTTGGTATTATTTCACACATTGTATCTCACCACTCTTTAAAGAAAGAAATTTTTGGAGCTTTAGGTATAATTTACGCCATACTATCAATTGGTCTCCTAGGTTTTATTGTCTGAGCACATCATATATTCACCGTAGGAATGGATGTAGATACTCGAGCTTATTTCACATCAGCAACAATAATTATTGCAATTCCTACCGGAATTAAAGTATTTAGTTGATTAGCAACTATTTATGGTTCTCCTATTAAATATAATACACCTATACTCTGAGCATTAGGGTTCATCTTTTTATTTACTGTAGGAGGTTTAACAGGTATTATTCTTTCTAATTCATCATTAGATATTATACTTCATGATACATATTATGTTGTAGCTCATTTCCATTATGTCTTATCTATAGGAGCCGTGTTCGCTTTATTTGCTGGTTTTAACCATTGATACCCTTTAATTACAGGATTAACACTAAACCAACAATGAACCAAAGCTCATTTTATGACGATATTCTTAGGTGTCAACGTAACTTTTTTTCCTCAACATTTTCTAGGATTAGCAGGAATACCTCGACGGTACTCAGATTATCCAGATTGTTATACTAAATGAAACATAGTATCATCTATAGGATCTATAATTTCACTTACTAGTGTGTTGTTCTTTATTTTTATTGTTTGAGAAAGTTTAATTTCACAACGAACTGTGATTTGATCTAACCACATAACTACATCTTTAGAATGAGACAACCGTCTTCCAGTTGACTTCCATAGTCTCCCTGAAACAGGGGCTCTTTATATTTAATATGACCTACTGAGGACAATTAGGATTTCAAGATGCTTGTTCCCCTTTAATAGAACAAATTATTTTTTTTCATGATCACGCTATATTTGCTATTATTATAGTTCTAACTATAGTAATATACATATCTATAATTCTTATAACCAATAAATTTTCATGTCTTAATATTACTGAAAGACAAAAAATTGAAACCATTTGAACTATTGCTCCAGCATTAATTCTTTTACTGTTAGCTCTACCTTCATTACGATTACTCTACCTACTTGATGAAACTAACAACCCTTTAATTACTATTAAAACTATAGGGCACCAATGATATTGAAGCTATGAATATTCAGATTTTCTAGATATTGAATTTGATTCTTATATAATTCCCACAAATGATTTAGAATTGGGTAACTTTCGATTATTAGAAACTGATCATCATTTAATTTTACCAATAAAAACTAATACACGTATTATTGTTTCTTCAGCAGACGTAATTCATTCATGAGCAGTCCCTTCATTAGGAGTTAAAGTAGATGCTATTCCAGGACGACTAAATCAATTAATATTATACCCCAGACGTCCAGGACTTTATTATGGTCAATGTTCAGAAATTTGTGGAGCCAATCACTCATTTATACCTATTACATTAGAAATTGTTAATATAGATTATTTTATTAAATGACTAAATTTAATAAATGAACAATGAAAAGTTAGTTAAATTATAACATAAAATTGTCAATTTTAAATTACTATATTTTATAGTACTTATCGTATGCCACAATTATCCCCTATTAATTGATTATTCTTATTTGTTATATTCTGATCTATTATAACTATCAATACATCTATTATATGATGAAATACCAGTAATATTTATACAATTAGTAAAACACCTAAATCAAGTATAACCATTAAATACAAATGATAACATGATAGTAGACATCTTTTCTTCTTTTGATGACCATAATTCAACATTACTTTCAGCTCATTTTATAACATGAACGCTATCTTTATGATCATTGTTCTTTATTAATTCCTCTTACTGAATTAATCCTTCTAACTTAACTAATATTATAAATATACCTAAACAAGCTATCAATATTCAAACAACTCGATCTTATAGTATGAATTTAGGAGGTTTTAGTTTAATAGTATCCTCTTTATTTATTACTATTATTAATTTCAATATATTAGGTTTAATACCTTATGTTTTTAGAACAACAAGTCATTTAGCAATGACTTTCACATTAGCACTCCCATTATGATTATCCTTAATCATTTCTTCTTATTCTAATAATCCATATTCAAGAGTAGCATTTATACTTCCTTTAGGTACACCAACTTTCTTAATCCCTTTCCTTCCTATTATTGAAACTTTAAGGATCCTTGTTCGTCCAATTACATTATCTATTCGATTAGCAGCTAATATTAGAGCAGGGCACATTATTTTAACTCTAATTGGTGATTACTTAACAATCTCATTACTATCAAGAGACTATATAATTTCAATATTAGTTATACTTGTACAAGTAGGTTACTTCATCTTTGAAATTGGTATTGGTATTATTCAAGGTTATATTTTCTCACTACTAATTACATTATATACAGATGACCATCAATAGATAATATTAAAATAAATACAATATTAATTAAATTAAAAAAATCATTACCAAGAAGACAATTATATAACAATTAAATATTAATATTAATCAATGTTCTAATAAAAAAAATATAATCTTATTAATATTAAAAACTCCTTGACCACCTATAATCTCAAATCACCCTATATCAACTACCTTCAAACTTCTATTAGAAATAGACTTAAATAACCTTATTCTAGGATAACAAATAAATCTAGACAAAAATCACATTGTACTATTAATATAATTTAGTATACCAAAATTCCCTTTAATATTACCTTTATCTCAAAAACCAAAAGAAAACAATAACCTTATAATAATTAAAAAAGGAACAGTTAATTTCATGAATAGCGGCAAAAAAAATTCCAATCTAAATAAACAAAACAAACTCTGAAAAACAAAGCCCCCTCACAAAGCACCAATTACCAATATACTTATCGGAAAAATTATTTTTATATCATTATCCCTAATATTAGTATAAGCATCCGAACTTTCATTTCCCCAAATAATATAAAAAGAAAATCGTATTGAATACAAAACAGTTAAACAAACTCCAAAGAGTCCCAACAATAAAGTAACTAAATTAATATTACCTGTAATCAGACCCTCGATAATTAAATCTTTAGAATAAAAACCAGCAAGAAAAGGTATACCACATAAAGCCATATTTGAAATATTTAAAAATATACTAGTTACAGGAAGAAGTTTAGATACGTTATTAATTTGACGTATATCCTGTTTACCCCTAAAACAATGAATAATATTACCACCACATATAAATAATAAAGCTTTAAATATAGCATGAGTATATAAATGGAATAAAGCTAATATAGGTAAACCTAAACCTAAAGATATTATTATTACCCCTAACTGTCTCAACGTAGATAAAGCAATAATTTTCTTCATATCATATTCATATAAAGCACACACACCAGATATAATAGTAGTTAAAATAGAAATATAAATTATAAATGTACTAAACCAATAGTAGTTACCTAAATAATTAAAAAACCGAATGAAAAGAAAAACTCCAGCAGTTACTAAGGTTGATGAATGCACTAATGCTGACACTGGAGTAGGGGCTGCTATAGCGGCCGGAAGCCATCTCCTAAAAGGAATTTGAGCCCTTTTAGTTATACCAGCAATCATAATAAATAAATTAACTAATACAAAACCTTCAAAATCTCATAAACATAAAACATTTCAATGGCCTAACACAATTATGATAGATACAGCCCTTAAAATAAAACAATCTCCGACTCGATTTATTAAAACAGTTAATATACCAGCAGCCAAGGACTTACTATTTTGATAATAAATAACCAAACAAAACGAAACAAGACCTAAACCATCTCAACCTAATAATAAAGAAATTACATTAGGAATAAAAATCAAAAAATTTATAGATAAAACAAATAATATTACAGTTAAAGTAAATCGAAATAAATTTCTGTCGCCCCTTATATACGATATAGTAAATACCATTACACAACCAGCAATAAAACAAACAAGACCTCTAAAACTACACCTTATTCAATCTACTACGACATCAAAATCAACCCTACTTCTTATACAATTTATAATTTCCCAACTAAACAATAAACAAACATTATTTATAGATAAATAAAGCAATATTAAACATATTACCCTAAACCATCTAAATAATATAATTCTAAAACACAACTCAACACCAATTATCTGAAACATAGTAAAGTAAAAAAATTTTTATCTGCAAAGCCACAATTTACCATTTTACATTAAACTAACTTTACTAAAACAAAATAATTTTATTTAAATAACCTACATTGAGAATAAAAAATAATATAGGATAAAAATGTAATAGCAATAACAAATGCTCTCTACAAAGACTTACAAATCTTGTATTTGTAAACCTTATAACCCCACCATGTTGAGTTCTTACAAACATTACTAAATTATACAAACCACCTAAAAAAACTATTAATAAAATAATAATAATAAACCATCTTCTGTATAAATATATACAACAAAATAATATAACCTCCCTAATCAAATTAATAAAAGGGGGGGCCCCTATATTAGCAATACAAAACAAAAATCACCATAAACACATAATAGAATTGATATTAATTATCCCCCCACAAAGAAATAACCTTCGACTTTTAAGCTTCTCATATATTAAATTAGCTAAACAAAATAACCCAGAAGAACAGAACCCATGACAAATTATTATCAATATCGCCCCTTCTCAACCTCATATAAATTTACTTAAAGTACCCGCTAACATTACACCTATATGTCCTACAGATGAATAAGCAATTAAAGACTTGATATCCCTCTGCCCCACACAAATAACAGCAGTAATGATACCTCCCCATAAACAAACCACCATGAGAACCTTACTAAAAACAAGTTCATTTAAAAAAAATACACTCAATAAACGTATAATTCCGTACCCCCCTAACTTCAATAAAACACCAGCTAGGATTATAGAACCCGCAATAGGGGCTTCAACATGAGCTTTAGGTAATCACAAGTGTACAGAAAATATAGGCAATTTAACTAAAAAAGCCCCTATCACCCCTAAAAATCATAAAATATTTACTTCATATAATAAATTAAAACAATTTAAATAGTAAATTAAAACTATTCTAAAAGAATTATATATTCCTACTAATATAATTAAACTAACCAACAAAGGAAGGGAAGCAGTAATAGTATATAATATTATGTACATACCTGCCTGTAAACGCTCTGGTTGATACCCCCAACCAATAATTAATATTAAAGTAGGAATCAACGAAATTTCAAAAAAAATATAAAAATAAATAAGATTAGTACACAAAAAATATAATATTACAACTATACATAAACTTAAAACCACCACAGAAAATAAATCACTTTTATTCTTTATATATTTAACAGAATAAGTTCTAGCTAATAATATTAAACCTCTAATCCATAAACTAAGAACTACCAATATACCCCTTATACCATCACAATATAAATTATTTATAAATATTACTCCTCAGTTTTCTACTCTTAAATACTTTAAACACATAAATGTTATAAATAATAAATATCACAAACGAACTTCTCAAATTATAAAACCCCTAAGTAAAATTACCCTAAATATACTAAAAATTAAACCTATAATTTATGTAAACTTAAAGAACTTACGTAATCATTACCATGCACTCGAATTAACCTAACTAAAAGGGATAAACCTAAACTTGCTTCACAAACACCAAAAACGACAATAACTATTATTAACCTATAATCACTTCTCAACAACCCTCAAGTTAATAAAAAAGAAAAAACAATTCCTAACATTAAAATCTCAAATCTCAATAAAATATTCAAAATATGTTTCCATTGAAATAATAGAACAAAAAAACCTCTAATATAAATAAAACTACCTAATAATAATTCTCCTCTTATGATCATACCTTTAGTTATAGTAGTTTAAATAAAAACTTTGGTCTTGTAAACCAAAATTAGATAATATATCTCTATAACTTAAGTTTTTAAGTGAATCGAACACTTCTAAAAAGTTTTCAAAACTTTTATAACCCAGTAAAAACCTAATAATCTAAAACATATAGTCATAATAAATCAATAAACGGACGAATTAAAAATACACCAAATCAAAGAACACTTAATACACGACCAATAGCTTCATAAGGGTATTCTACAGGACATCCCCCAATTCAAGTTAATAGAAAGAAACATCCTACCATTAACCAAAAATTAAACTGCATAAAAATATTATATACAGAACCACGACAACCACCAACATGTAATAAAGGAAGAAAAAATAATACACAAATAGATATTACCAAACTAATTACCCCTCCAAGTTTTCTAGGAATAGAACGTAAAATAGCATAAGCAAATAAAAAATACCACTCCGGCTTAATATGTAAAGGAGTTACTAAAGGATTAGCCGGAATAAAATTTTCAGAATCCCCTAAAGCATTAGGAAATAATATACTAATCTCAATTAATAATAATAATATAATAAAGAAACCAAATAAATCTTTATAACTATAATACTGATGAAAAGGAATTTTATCTAAATCACTATTAATTCCTAAAGGATTATTTCTTCCAGTTTGATGTAAAAATAATAAATGTATACCTACTATTGCTATTAATACAAAAGGTAATAAAAAATGGAAACAAAAAAAACGACTTAAAGTAGCATTATCTACAGAAAAGCCCCCTCAAATTCAATACACAATTATTTCCCCTACATAAGGAATAGCTGAAACTAAATTAGTAATAACAGTAGCCCCTCAAAAAGACATTTGACCTCAAGGTAATACATACCCTACAAAAGCTGTTCCTATAACTAAAAATAATAAAACAACCCCAATATTTCAAGTTTCTACTATAGTATAAGAACCGTAATAAATTCCACGAGCAACATGAAAATATAAACAAATAAAAAAGAAAGAAGCACCATTGGCATGTACATAACGAAGTACCCACCCATAATTAACGTCACGTATAATGTGAATAACAGAATCAAAAGCCATTTCAACGCATGAAGTATAATGTATAGCCAAAAATAAACCCCTAGCAACCTGAACAATTAAACACAATCCTAATAAAGAACCAAAATTTCATCAGGCAGATAGGTTAACAGGAGCAGGTAAATCTACAAGAGCACCATTTACAATTTTCAAAACAGGATGATTTTTACGTAATGAACTAAGCATAATTATTTAAATTTAAAAACACGTAAAGGGCCCTCACAATAATAACAAATTTTAACAACCCTAATTAACACAAATAACAAAATAACACCTAATAACAAATAACATATGAAATTATCATATATCATAATAGTACTACCGCCAGCTAAACTTATAGACCTATAATCAAATAAAGAAAAATCTTTTATATCAACCCTAATTAACTCCTTAGTAACAAAAAAATTTATTATCAAAAATCCACATAAAATAATAAAAAAATATATAAATACTTTACTAGATAAAAAAATTAAATTGGGAATTAATCTAATTACATACATAAATATTACCAATAATCCTCCAATATAAACCAAAAAAAGTAAATAACCATATCAAGAGAAAGTAATTATACCTATTAAACCCCTTACACATAACGTAATTATCATGAGCATAAAACCAAGCCTCAAAGGCTGAATAACCATTATACAAATTCTACTTAAAGAAAATCCAACTGATACTACAAACAATAAACTCATATCAAAAGATAAGTACTAAACTCAATTTCTAACTTCCAATGTTAATATTTTAATTAAATTATCTCTTGTTAGTTTAATAAATAAATAAAAGACACTAAAAACACCAAAATATTTAATACACTAGGTAAATACCTTTTCCAAATCAAATATATTAAAAGATCATAACGATAACGAGGGTAACTTGCTCGCACCCAAATAAACAATCAAGCCACTAAACTTACAAATAAACACAACCCTATACCATATAACCTAATAAAAACTACTCCCCCAAAAAATAATCTAACCACTAAAACTCTTATAAACAAAATGTTTCTATACTCAGCTATAAACAGAACTGCAAAACCTACTCCCCCATACTCAACATTAAAACCAGACACCAATTCAGATTCTCCCTCTGCAAAATCGAAAGGAGCTCGATGGGTCTCAGCTACACAAGATACAAACCACATAATTATTATAAAAAAATTCACAAAAACAACTCAAACAAAAACCTGATATTTTATAATTATCCTTAATCTCATTCTACCTGCTAACAATAAACAACTAAGCAAAATCAAAGACATCCTAACTTCATAAGAAATACTCTGAGCCACAGCTCGAACAGACCCTAATAAAGCATATTTAGAGTTAGAAAATCAACCAGCACCTATTACCCTATAAACACCTAATCTAGACACACATAAAAATAATAATATGCTTAAACCCCCTATATTACAAACAAAATAATTATTATATAAAATTCATAATACTAAACCTAAAAAAAGACTTATAAAAGGACAAATTAAAAAAGGAAACACATTAACCAATGTAGGTTTAATTAATTCCTTTCTAAATAGTTTAACTGCATCAGCCAAAGGTTGAGGTAAACCTATTAACCCTACCTTATTAGGCCCTTTACGTAACTGAAAATAACCTAACCCTTTACGCTCCAATAAAGTAAAAAAAGCAACAGCCAAAAGTGCGCAAACAAAAGCTACAATCCTAGATAAAAGTTCAACTAACATTATTAAGAAGAATAATAAATCTATTCTCTAATAGGATCTTAAATCCTATGCACTGATCTGCCATCTTAATTAAACAACCTTATACAAAGTAAGATTAATAAATCTTATAAAATAAACCTAAATTATTCACATAATTCTGCCAACTCTGTATTATAATAATAAATTTTTAGCTTTCCTTGGTCCTCTCGTACTAAAAGAAGCAAAACTCATTTTAAAAGATAGAAACCAACCTGGCTCACGCCGGTCTGAACTCAGATCATGTAAAGTATTAAAAATCGAACAGATTTACCTAATAAAGCTTCTGCACCTTAAGGTTACTTTAATCCAACATCGAGGTCGCAATCTTGTTTTTCAATAAGAACTCTCTAAACAAATTACGCTGTTATCCCTATGGTAACTATATTATAAGCAATATATTTATTGGTTACTTAATCAATATATATTTAATCTAAGGAAGTTACTACTTATAAATTATTCCTTAATCACCCCAATTAAAATTTATATATTATCATTTAAATATATTAAATCACAATAATAAAATTATAAGCTCATTAGGGTCTTCTCGTCCCTTTAAAAAATTTAAGCTTTTTCACTATAAAAATTAAATTCTAAAAAATAAAGTGGAGACAGCTTAACCTTCGTCAAACCATTCATTCTAGCCTCAAATTATAAGGCAAATTATTATGCTACCTTAGTACAGTTAAAATACCGCAGCTGTTAAAACTTATTCACCGAGCAGGCCCAACTCTTTATTTACATTTTACAAAGAGACATGTTTTTGATAAACAGGCGAGATTAATATTTGCCGAATTCCTTCACTTCATTTAATTTTATTTCAATAAAAACCAATTTCAATTACAACACTTTAAATTGTTTTAACCAATTTATTTAACCAATACTCATATTAACATTATATTTATTTATATATAAATTTATAAATATTTATCAACTACTTAAACATGAAAATAAATAATTTTTACTATAATTTAAACTACTTTTAAAGAAAAACATTATTAATTCTACTTAAATTACAACCTAATAAAACTTACTTACTATATTCTATATTATTACATGAAGCTTATCCCCCATGCAATAAACTAATATTAAAACAACTATAAGCTATATTAATACTATGATACTTAAATATCCTACGCCAATAAACTAGCTATCATGAAAAACGATAAACATATCATTACCACTTAAAAATCAGTATATAACTATACAACGTTAACATACACTTCCTAAGTAAATCCTTACACTTCGAGAATACATAATAAAATGATAACAATCATCAACCCATTATACAAAAGGTACGAAAATTAACTTCTACTAAATTAAAATTATAAACTTTATTCCTTTACAGTACATAATTACAACATCATTTCTATACTACTAATACTAAATAAATAAACAATTTAATTTACATAACATTATATATTTAATTATACAAATATATTTCAAAACAATAAACAAATTACAATTTCAGCCTTACTAACTCTTTTATTTTAGTTTTGTCTTTATAATATCTATACATTAATGTAATAATAAAGAAATACATCAAATTATTTATTTTCGGGGTATGAACCCAACAGCTTAAATTAGCTTACTTTATTATAATTATGAGAGAGTAAACACTCATTCATAGATTTACAATCTACCGACTTTATCGACCACCCCATACAAGATTTAAACAAATATATTTATTAAAGACCTTGAAAGTCTTCAGTTTAATTAACTTAAAATCTTTTAAACAATATATTTTATTTAAATATTTTAAACCATTTGTTTGGAAAACAAACATACTACTTATACTAATAAAATCACATATTCTTAACATAATTATATAACAACATGTCCTATGAAATTGAAAATCTCATGTGCTAATCTACACTATAAGAACTTTTTACCATTACCAATTCTTTTTACATTTAGACTATATATATATAATAAACACTATTAAATTTAAATATAGATCATTAGACATACCTCGAAGATTCCCATTTTTATAACTCCTTACTCTATTGCGCCGTGTATATAATACATTCTAAACATTTATCTAGCATAAGTTATTTAATCTAATTATCCTGAGACCCATCCCAACCTAAATAAATGTAAAGAACATAATTATGAAATATTATACTCTTTTAATAAATTATAAACATATAATATAAAAGATTATATATTAATTTAGCCTTTTAACAACATTAATTAATAATAGGTATGAATTTATAATTATTTTATTTAATAAATATATATATATATATATACATGATACCCCTAATACTAATTTATAAAAATAATTACCGTAAAAAAAGGCTCCTTACCCCCCCCCTTTTTATTTACACTTTTATTAAATCAAAAAATAACGATCAGCCATAATTTTTATTCGTTAATTTTTACTCAATTTATAATCATCATTTCTTAAAAATGAAAAAATATTATTTATGTAGATATATAT